TAATTCATAACACAAAAATGCATTGTGCAAAAATCCATAGTTCCATTCCTTAAAAAAAGAGATTAAGATATCTCAAATAAGATATAAAGAAAGAAGGCTTTTTTCAAGCCCTACTTTTTGTTCTTTTTGTTTATGCGATGTAACATAAACATAATAATTCTATTTTGTGAATTGGGGAGAGATGGCTGAGTGGACTAAAGCGTCGGATTGCTAATCCGTTGTACGAATTTTTGTACCGAGGGTTCGAATCCCTCTCTTTCCGTTGATTGATGATTTGGCATTTTTTTATTTTGAACTTATGGAGCTTCTTTTTTTTGTTTTCCTTCCTTGTTTGTTTCATTTTTTTACTAGTTAAAGATGTAAAATAGATAGAAAAACGAAAAAGATTTCAAAATCCAGCACAAGGAAGGAAAACACATAAAACAAAAAAAGATTTTCTTATTCTTCACGTCCTGGATTACGTCCTGGATCGTTAGATAGGAATCCGAAGATGAAAAGAGAAACAAAGAAAATCACTATCGTGTAAACAAATAGTTTTAGAGTAAGCATTACAAAATCTCCAAGATAATTAAAAAAAAAAACGACAGAGAAAGAGAATAGATTCTCTTCTATTTCACATTATGTTTATGTTTCCTTTGATACTAAGTTTCTAAGAAATTAAGTGATTTCGAGGAAATCGAAAACAATTAGGAAATTGATTTGTAGTAAGAGTCGAGCCTTTTATTACCATTACCAAAGATTTTCTTTCATATCCACAATCGATATCCAGGTATTGGTGGTGGACTCAAATCTAATAATTTGATTTTGATTTTTTAATGGAAAAAACGGAAATGATGAGATGGTCCGGATTTTTCTTGTCTATCAAAAAAATTCAATATTGGAATCAAGGATTCACACTGTAAGACTTATCTGATCTTAGAAAATGTTAAAATGTTCGAATTTTTGTTTTCGAATAAATTCTGAATTTTTTTAGGACATTATTCAAATTAAAGATCTCATCGAAAACTTACAGCAGCTTGCCAAACAAAAGCTAAGAGAAGAAAGAGTAGGGGTATGACTGGCATAATATCTACAATTGGATTCAAAAAAGCGTAAGCTTCAGGTAATTTCGCCAAGAAAAAACTACTTGAATAAAGGGCAGAGTGAATACAAATACAGACCAAGCTAAAGATATTAAGCATAACAAAAATGTTGTTCTTTAAGAAAATGAATTGTATTTTTGCTTTTTTTGAATTCGAATTTTTTTTATTGTATATTATAATATATTATATATCATATATTATATGATTAATTATATATGATTAATTATAATCTTTATTTATTATACTTTTATATTAAGAATTCTAAAATTAAAGAAAAAATCAAAGAATTATAAAGAAATATATTTATAAAAAAGTTATAAAGAAATATATTCTAGAATATATATAAGAATAATAAAATAGAAAATCATTTTAAAAATGGATATTAATTGAAATATAAATAATTCAAATATTGAATTCATATTTATTACCCATTTAGTAATATTCATATCTATAATATCTATAATGAACTATAATGAATATTACTAAATGAGTAATAAAACGAAAAAAAATGAATCAAATAAGATCAGACCCCCAATCCTTTTTTGATTTGAACTTATCCAGTTCAAAATCTTTGCATTCTGAAATCAAAAATAGAAGAAATCATACTTTCATACAATATCTTAATTGAATTCTATGTAATGATCAATAAATTCAGTTTAATTCGATATCTATGCATATCAAAATCCTAGCAACAAATTATTCTATAGAGAATAAGTAAGTTTATAACTGGAATTGACGAACAACCAATAATAGTATTTATTAGTGTCGAATCGAAAATGGGGCGTGGCCAAGCGGTAAGGCAACGGGTTTTGGTCCCGTTATTCGGAGGTTCGAATCCTTCCGTCCCAGATGATATTTATTCATGATATATACCTATTTGAATATAAATTGTATATCCGAATAAAGATTACGCCTTATTTTTTTATTCATTTCAAAAAATCTAATCATTAAAAATCGAATATATTTAATATTCTAATTTTAATAATATTTAATATATTATTTGATATTCGATTTTTTTCAAAAAAAGATTCCAGCACATATAGTTACATATATAGTGAAATAAGACTCTGGGTTTTCAAGAAAAAAAAGAATCTTTTTTTGAATACCCACTCGCTCGTTATTATTATCAATTTTTAATCTTAGTGATTGGATTTATATACTTATTCTATTTAAAATTATATAAAATATATAATATAATTTTTTATTGATATTAACTAAATGACATAGAATATGAAAAAGAAAGTATTTATATGATTTTTCATGAAATGACTATCCATCTATTCTATTTTCATGTAAATAGAGGAAAAAAGCTCCATGAAAAAATGGTGGTTAAATTCAATGCTGTTTCATAGTAATAGAGAATTAGAATACAGGTGTGGTTTAAGTAAATCACTAGATAGTTTTGGTCCTATTGATGAAAATACCGGTGTAAGTGAAGACCTCCCAATTTTAACTGATATGGATAAAAACATTCATAGTTGGAATAGTGAGAATTCTAGCTATTTGAAGAATGGCTCTAAGAGTGATGATGATTATTCCATGTATGATACGAAATCGAATTGGAATAATAACATTAATAGTTGCATTGAGAGTTATCTTCGTTCTCAAATCTGTATTGATAGTTACATTTTAGGTAAGGTCAGAAATAGTGGTGAAAGCAAGAGTACTAGTATAATAACTAGCACGAATGAGACAAATACAAATGATAGTGATTTTACAAAAAGAGAAAGTTCTAATGATCTCGATGAGACTCAAAAATATAAGCATTTGTGGACTGAATGCGAAAATTGTTATGGATTAAATTATAAGAAGATTTTGAAATCAAAAATGAATATTTGTGAACACTGTGGATATCATTTGAAAATGAGCAGTTCAGATAGAATCGAACTTTCGATTGATCCAGGTACTTGGAATCCTATGGATGAAGACATGGTTTCTCTGGATCCCATTGAATTTCATTCGGAAGAGGAACCTTATAAAAATCGTCTTGATTCTTATCAAAAAAGGACAGGATTAATGGAGGCTGTTCAAACAGGCACAGGTCAACTAAACGGTATTCCTGTAGCAATTGGTATTATGGATTTTCAGTTTATGGGGGGTAGTATGGGATCCGTAGTGGGTGAGAAAATAACCCGGTTGATCGAATATGCTACCAATCAACTTTTACCTCTTATTATAGTATGTGCGTCCGGAGGAGCGCGTATGCAAGAAGGAAGTTTGAGCTTAATGCAAATGGCTAAAATCTCTTCTGCTTTATATGATTATCAAATCAATCAAAAGTTGTTCTATGTATCGATACTTACATCTCCTACTACTGGTGGGGTGACAGCTAGTTTTGGCATGTTGGGAGATATCATTATTGCTGAACCAAATGCTTACATTGCATTTGCGGGTAAAAGAGTAATTGAACAAACGTTGAATAAGGAAGTGCCCGAAGGTTCACAATCAGCTGAATTTTTATTCCAAAAGGGCTTATTTGATTCAATTGTACCACGTAATCTTTTAAAGGAGGTTCTAACTGAGTTATTTCAGTTCCATGGTTTCTTTCCTTTGACTCAAAATGAAAAATAAAGCAGACCCTAAAATTCTTTTTTTTTTTCAATTTTGAACTTCAAATAAAATCAAATTATAACACACAAGAGCAAAGTAATAAGATAATAATAGAAAAAGACTAAGAATAATAAAAAGGTGTATTATCATACACATGTTTCTTGTAGAAATAGTGGGCGAAATTCATCCAGTTATTTAGTTCTACATTCCTTAATATTTAATAATTATTCTATTTTGTGCTTTTGATTCTTAATAAATCTTATTCATTTTTTTTTATTATTGATTTATTCTATTCTATACTTATTATGTATACTCACTATATAGAGTATAATATATATTAGTTTATTATCTAGATAGTCATATATATTCATTTAGCTATACTTAACTTAGTATAATTTTTTCAATAGACTTAGTATAAGTCTATATGAATATGAATTCGAATGATTATAGACTATCTTTATTACAATATAATAATAATCAAAATATGAAATTAATATAACAAAAATATTAATCTAACAATCAACAAAAAAGAACAGGTACAAATATAAAATTGAGGTACCCATTTTATGATAAGCTTACCTTCCGTTTTTGTTCCTTTAGTGGGCCTTGTATTTCCGGCAATTGCAATGGCTTCTTTATTTCTTTATGTTCAAAAAAACAAGATTTTTTAGATACGGGCAGTAGGGACAAATCTCATATATTTTTTTAGATAAAGTCAAATTTATTTTCTTGGATTTGTTATTCTGTTCCATTTTTTATAACTATTCCATTAAAAAAAAAACAAGAGAAAAGGAAAATACTAATATAAGCCTTAATAAGAATAAGATTGGGAGGATTTAATCTAACAATCAACAAAAAAGAACAGGTACTAATATAAAATTGAGGTACCATTTTATGCTTATGGTAGATGTTTTTTTGCCTTTAGTGGGGCTAGTATTAATTGTAACAGCTGGTTTATTGGTTCATGTTCAACAACACATTTTTGAGGGGTCAGGATACCTTATGCGTCGCTACCAAGAACAAGAACACACATGGATCTACACTATACCAGGGGCCCGAAAACCAATCAATTTCTTCTGGGCTTCTTTCACTCTTTTAGGTTCATTAGGGGTGTTATTTATTTCAGCTTCCAGTTTTTATGGTAGGAATTTTTTCTCTTTCAATTCGTCCGAATTTGTAGTTCCTTTTTTGCCACAAGGGGCCACGCTGACTTTCTATGGAATCGCGGGTCTCTTTGTAAGTTTTCATTGGTGGATTCTAATTTTTTGGAATGTGGGTAGTGGTTATAATCTTTACGATAATCAAATTGGAATGGTGTGGTTTTTTCGTTACGGATTTCCTGGAGAAAATCGCTGTATTCTTTCCCACGTCCGTGTAGAAGATATTCTGGCCCTCCAATTTTACGCTAACCCAGAACCTCGTACTGGTGTCCTTTATATGTACACCAGAGAACAGGGGGCCATTCCCTTGACTCCTGTTGATGTTTATTATGATAGGACTCCGCGCGCCAGCGTTTTCGAAACAGCTTCGGACTTGGCCGCATTCTTGGATGTACCATTGGAAATAATTGTATAAAAAAGATTCGAAAAATAATTCTCTAAGAAAGCATTTATTTTTCGAATCTTTTCAATTTTTAATTGATAGCTTTTGAAACAATATTTTTCTTCTTCATTCGAATTGGCAGTGGATTCTTTTATTTTCTTATTTGATTTCTGTATTCTTTTGTATTCTTTTTTCCAAATTAAAGGAAAGAACTAACTTCCGAATTACAAATAAAAAAAAGCGAGAATAGATTATTCTATTTCTCTGAATAAATTAGAAATGGATATATATAGGCTCTATTACTTGGAATAGAACTTATGCTTGATAGAAAGATTATTATCATATATAGTTGACAAATGAGATGAAGCTGAGTTCATTAAAGACGAAAAATGGCAAAAAAGAAAGCATTCATTCCCCTTCTATGTCTTACATCCATAGTCTTTTTGCCCTGGTGCATCTCTTTTATATTTAAGAAAAGTCTGGAATCTTGGGTTACAAATTGGTGGAATACTAAACAATCCGAAATTTTCTTGAATATCATTCAAGAAAAAACTATTTTAAAGAAATTCATAGAGTTCGAGGAACTGTTCCTCTTGGAGGAAATGCTAAAGGAATACCCCGAAACACGTTTACAAAACCTTCGTATCGGAATCTACAAAGAAACCATCCAATTGATCAAGACGCACAACCAAGATCGTATCCATACGATTTTGCACTTCTCGACAAATATAATCTGTTTCCTTATTCTAAGTGGTTATTCTATTCTGGGTAATCAACAACTCATTATTCTTAACTCGTGGGTTCAGGAATTTCTATATAACTTAAGTGACACAATAAAAGCTTTTTCTATTCTTTTATTAACTGATTTATGTATAGGATTCCATTCAACTCATGGTTGGGAACTAATGATTGGTTCTGTCTATAAAGATTTTGGATTTACTCAGAATGATCAAATCATATCTGGTCTTGTTTCCACTTTTCCAGTCATTTTAGATACAATTTTTAAATACTGGATTTTCCGTTATTTAAATCGGGTATCTCCGTCGCTTGTAGTGATTTATCATTCAATGAATGACTGAAAAAATGATCCACTGATCCAATTTGTTTTTTGTATAGAAAAGCGAAACATTCAAAATTTTACTTATTCTTTTTCTTTCTACTCGTATTCTTCCTATATTCTAGGAAAATGATTTCAGTAAATAGCAGAATCATGGATAGGGAACGATGTCAGTAACCTACCTAATCTTATTGTAAAAATTTTCAGGATCAATGATTGGACCATGCAAACTAGAAATGCTTTTTCTTGGATAAAGGAAGCGATTAATCGATCCATTTCCGTATTGCTCATGATATATATAATAATTCGAGCACCCATTTCAAATGCATATCCTATTTTTGCCCAGCAGGGTTATGAAAATCCGCGAGAAGCAACCGGCCGTATTGTATGTGCCAATTGCCATTTAGCTAATAAGCCCGTAGATATTGAGGTTCCACAAACGGTACTTCCCGATACTGTATTTGAAGCAGTTGTTCGAATTCCTTATGATATGCAAGTGAAACAAGTTCTTGCTAATGGTAAAAAGGGAGCTTTGAATGTGGGGGCTGTTCTTATTTTACCAGAGGGTTTTGAATTGGCCCCTCCCGATCGTATTTCGCCCGAGATTAAAGAAAAGATAGGTAATCTGTCTTTTCAAAGCTATCGTCCCACAAAAAAAAATATTCTTGTGGTAGGCCCCGTTCCTGGTCAGAAATATAGTGAGATTACCTTTCCTATTCTTTCTCCAGATCCCGCTATTAAGAGAGATGTTCACTTCTTAAAATATCCTATATACTTAGGCGGGAACAGGGGAAGGGGTCAGATTTATCCCGACGGGAGCAAGAGTAATAATAATGTTTATAATGCTACAGCAACAGGTATAGTAAAAAAAATTATACGAAAAGAAAAAGGGGGATACGAAATAACGATAGTGGATGCATCGGATGGACGTGAAGTGATTGATATTATACCTCCAGGACCAGAACTTCTTGTTTCAGAGGGTGAATCTATCAAACTTGATCAACCGTTAACGAGTAATCCTAATGTGGGTGGATTTGGTCAGGGGGATGCAGAAATAGTGCTTCAAGATCCGTTACGTGTCCAAGGTCTCTTGTTCTTCTTGGCATCTATTATTTTGGCACAAATCTTTTTGGTTCTTAAAAAGAAACAATTTGAGAAGGTTCAATTGTCCGAAATGAATTTCTAGGTATGCGGATTTATCAACATAGTAAGCTCATAAAAAGAACGAAATTTTTGTTGATAAATTATATTATGTAATTATTCTGTATA